TTGATACTTCCAAGGGGGTTTCCGCATATTTTGCTTGGGCTTAATCTTTTCTAATTATACTAGAAATCGTATAAGAACTTGTTATAATTGGATTTATTGGATTGTTTCATCAACGGTGTTGGGTCAGAATAACTTTTTGACTCTGCGCCAGTAATTCCCCTATTATTTATTAGTGAACAATAATTGAATAATTCCTTCATAGAGATAGAGGACATAATTCACATGGATATAGTAAATCTCGCTTGGGCTGCTTTAATGGTAGTCTTTACGTTTTCCCTTTCACTAGTAGTATGGGGAAGGAGTGGACTCTAGAAGTACTACTAATTGAGTTTAGGAACTAAACAGTATCACTTTTTTTTATAGATCGTTCGGCAAAGTTTTTTTTTATTTAAAATTTCACTATTTCAATTTAAAATTTTATTTTTAAATTGAAATAGAAATGAAAAATATCTTCATTTCGAAATTCTCTTGGATTTTAGTTGAGTAATGTATTCTATGAATAATAAATATATATGAAGAATACTCTTTCAATCAAAGAAATATTTCAATTATTTCCGTGTTCGTATTTTGAAAGTAAAAAAAGTAAAAGGAATACAAATGGTAGGAAATTTATTCCAACTGAATTCTTCATAAATTTTCTATTTCGATGAACTGACTCTTACCAAAGTTAGATATGGACCATGAGGAAGAACGTAACTTTTTTTTTTTTTATTTTGTTTACCTCTTTACTGTTCAAAGATCAAAGAGAAAAAAATTCGGTTATTCCATTACGTGGATACACATTGGGAAACAACATAGTAGTTGTCCAACGAGATACTGCACATCCTAAAATATTGTCTTGGGCGAGTCACATATTGCGCCGCTTGTTTTAGTTTTACTATTTTAGAAATTTTATTTATGTTTTGCTTGTTTTATTGAACCCATATCATGGTTCAAACGTTAAAAGTCGACGAGTTTTACTAATCCTTTTCGAAATCCGAAGAAGTTCCCATGGATCATTTGTCAACTCCTCAATCAATGACTTCTTCGTCGGGAATGCTAACTAAAAGATTATTTTATTATACCCATCGAAGAAGTCATTGATTCTTTCGATCGGGATTCATATTGAAAATAATCAGAAATCTAGGAATTCTAATCGTAAAAGTAGCTTTCGATTATTTCAAATTAATTTAATTGAAATCAACACAAATTAAATACAAATAGATAAAGCAAAGAAATAGAATTGGGATACTATAGAATATACATTATCACTATATATATATTATATATACGTAATTAAATCGATTTCTATATATATAGAAAAGGAATATGACGATACTATTGTAGATTGATCTATATTAATCTATATTAAATTAACCCGCATTACAATACAACTTTATACACTACAATAACAATACTAGATAGTATGGTAGAAAGAAATATCTGAATCTTTCTACCATACTATTGTATCTCATAGAATACGACTGATTCTAGTCTGCCCATTTCATTTAAGACGCGAAATTTTTATCCTTTTCTTCTCTGCAATTATTGATAAGAAATAAAAAATCAAGTTTAATTCAAATTAATCACCTTGGCTGACTGTTTTTACGTATATTATAAGTAAAAAAGCAGTAGGAACTAGAATAAACAGTGCAGTAGCAATAAATGCGAGAATATTTACTTCCATAATCTCATTGTTTAATTTTTCTTTAATTCGCAATAACTCGGGAGTTAATCCCATAGAGATAATAAATCTTTCGCCTGTAAATTCAATGGGATGCATTACATCTCGATGATATCGAATCGGATCAATATCATGAATAACAATATCGGAGCTATCAAATCGATTCATCGTCAAGAATTGAATAGTATAACATAGGATGATCTTTTATCCATACTGAACTCAAAATTTGATTCCCGATACAATCAATAATTCCTTTATTTATTTATCATTCTTTTCCATTCTTTCTTTTCTATAACCTACCGCCCTCTTTGTACAATCATCTGATGAAGTATCATCTAACCGCCTTTCCACTTACCATTGGTTCGAAACAAACCCCAACAAACAATAGAAGCTCAATGAAAAAAAAGGAAGGAGCTAAGTTATAAACTCCTTTTTTTAATGATCCAATCTTCTTGGAAAACAAAAGAAGTATGATAAAGACGAGTACAAATTCCGGTATAAAAAAATCGAATATTCCATCAAATTAACTATTTTTTTATATATTTATATATAAATTTAAAAAGTTTGTTCTTTCAAGGAAAAACCCTTATAAAAAAAAAAATTCATTACCTCGCTAATAAAAAAGTGATCCTTGTTTGATCTTTATTTTTTGAATATCCTCTTTCATTGGATTAGTAATGGGACGCATATATCAAAAGCTCAATGCGAAATTTGAATGAGATAGATTATTTCAAATTAGTAAAATTTGAAATTGAGGTTACACAAAATAGGGCCCGAAAAGGATATACTTTTATTTTAATCTTAAAAAAAAAGTATTCTATACTATTCTATACACAGTAACTATGTTCAATTTTTTTTATATTGTACAAATTCCATTTATGTATGTACTCCCGGGAAACATACAATACTCTACTCTATTTCATATTTCACAGATCGGGAGTAATTGAAAAAGCCAGACCCAGTACAGTACGGTATCCCGTGGAATCCTGAATCTGATGCTAATAATATAATAATTGTACTAATCCACATATGCCTCTCTCCCATCAATCGAATCGGTACTAGTCGAAGAAATGGAAATTCCCCATTTGGTTGATGATAAATGTGAAACGAAAAAGAAAAAAAGAAGAGGGATCACTGTTGGGAATTAAATTATGTTATTTGGACTTCTTTTCACAAAAAATAGAGAGATGAATTGATATAGTTTTTTATTGGATTTGGATTCGTCGGGACTGACGGGGCTCGAACCCGCAGCTTCCGCCTTGACAGGGCGGTGCTCTGACCAATTGAACTACAATCCCAAGTAAATACCATAATAAAATAAAGTATACATATTTTTATGATTTCATTCTAACCCTTTCAATTTCGATTAGAAAGGGCGTGTTGTAACAGAGCTGCGAGTGTGATATATCGATACCCATATGTATATGTACTTTAGTGAGAGCAGCCGGTATTACTAGTAATCCTTTCGTTATTGCCAAATCAATTGGATAATCACTCGTTCAATCAAAAAAGTTTTTTTTTATTTACTCTTTTCCTTAAACTTTACTTTATAGTTACGGATCCTGATATGAATCTAGATCATTAGCAAGATCAGAATTTCTTGTAAAAAGAGAGTAAATAAATAGTGGTATAGATATATCATAAAATGGATTTCTTCCGTATTGGGATTGGGGGATCGGGCATTTCTGGAGAGCAACAAATGGGTTATATTATATCATTTCATGGCGGATCGGCAAATTATTGGGCCGAGCTGGATTTGAACCAGCGTAGACATATTGCCAACGAATTTACAGTCCGTCCCCATTAACCGCTCGGGCATCGACCCAGGAAGAATAAATTCCAGGCTTATTGATAATCCACGATCAACTTCCTTTCGTAGTACCCTACCCCCAGGGGAAGTCGAATCCCCGCTGCCTCCTTGAAAGAGAGATGTCCTGAACCGCTAGACGATGGGGGCAGACTTGCACGACCGCCATCATACTATGTTCATAGTATGAATAGTTTTTTAAAATTGTCAATATAATGGAATGGTATGACTCGATACGAAGGATCTTTCCGTCTTTCACGATTCTTTCTATACAATTTTTTTCGATAAAAGTTTGGTTCAAAGGCCACGCCGAATCTCTTTATCCGAATCTCTTTATCCGAATCTCTTTATCAATGATTCAATGAAATATCTTGGATCTATGTTAAATTAGTGGATACATGTATCACTCAAATGAATTTAGTTATGATGTCAATTAGGATAGTCTTGAAACAATTCATTGTATTGATATTTATCAAATCCAATATCAATAAACCGTTTTATTTTACCTATATTATATACTCTATATTAAATTATTTAAAAATTATATTAAATTATTTAATTTACTTTTACTGGATAAAGAAAATTTTTCATTCCTGAATGAACTCTTATACTTATTATAAGATATATCTATGTACATCTATTATAATAAGTATATATACTAAACTCATAGTGTCTTTATTCAGGAATTGGATCAAACAAGCCCTTTTAACTCAGTGGTAGAGTAACGCCATGGTAAGGCGTAAGTCATCGGTTCAAATCCGATAAGGGGCTTTGATTTTTTCATAAATCATAAAACTCCGGCAGTAGTATTTATATTTGAAGTGCGAATAAAGATATTGTTGATCTTTGTAATAAAGTAATAAAAAAAAAGTAACAAACCGTATAATTTAATATTTTAATATATAATCAAAATTATAACATTATAATTAATTATAGTATGGTTATAAATTTGCTATTTTAATAAATAAAATATATTATTAAATAAAAAATATATTATTAATTATTAAATAAATAATATAATTTATAATTATTATAAAATATAATTTATAATTATTATAAATATTATATTAAATAAATATTATATTAAATTATATTAAATATTATAATAAATGTAAGGATAAGTCGTCTCGTTAAATCTTCAAATATTACTATTCCTTTCCTATTTTCCATTATTCCAATTAAATCGATTAGAAATCAACAAAATAAAAAGTAAGTGGACCTAACCCATTGCATCATAATTATATCCACTATTCTGATATTAAAATTCGATAGAGATGAAATTGGATCTTTTTTTTCTTTGGACTACGCGGGAATCTGTCGATATATCCGATTTAATCTTCTTGTTCCTAGACGTTCTATAGGAATAAATTAGGAATGAATAAATTACTATTCCCTTCCTTTACCGGGAAACATTTATTCCAAGTCACAACATACGAGCCATTTTAAATATCTTTCTTTGATTCCAATTCCAGAACACAAGATCCGTTTTATTAGTTATATCTTATATATCTATTTATATATCTAGCAAAT